ATTTTTGGGGTAATCCAATATCATATGGATAATTTAAACGGATGAGATATTCTGCAAATCATTTCTACATTTCTTATAGTAAACAAATAAAAACTTATTGTATATAAAATAGAAAAAAAAGATAAAATAAAAAATAAGCATTTAGGTATGCGTAAAAATAGATTCTAATCCGCGCCACTTTTCAACCAAACAAGTAAATTTTTAGTAATATTGAAAAATAAATAATATAAATTAAAAGTGGAAGTTAATTGAATAATAGAAGAAGAAGCTCCATTTACTCAATGAATGACTCCCCTCTAAAACTTTTTGTTTGTCTACTACTTCTTATTTCTTATGTTTTTATTTATTTTAAATAATGAGTGTATGAATCTAAACAAAAGATTTCCGATATATCCGGAAAAGAAGAAATATTAATCTTTGGTGAACAAGAGAAAAAGCATTATTATTTCGATACAAGACGACACAAGAAAAGGTGGAACTCCTTTTTCTTGTGTCGAATAGAAGATTAGGAAGACTTATAATCCTTCCTAGAGGTACCTATTCCTTTCATTTCATTTATCCAGTCCTTGTCTTGTATCTTCTTCCTTTGTTTTTGTATACCTATTGGCTAGTGCCTAGTACTAAAAATGGAATACAAGTAATGAATTCCATAGATCTCGCAAAAATACTATAAAAAAAAAAGCAAAGTAGGTTTAGGGAAGTTTACAGAAATACATATTTCATTTTTTTGATCAACAAGAATTCGGCGCTTTTTATCAACTTGATGGTAAGGAATTTCTGGATCTAGAAATTCATTTCATATAATTGAACCTTTTCAAACTGTTTCTTTTTAAGAACCAAAAAAATTTGTGCCAAAATAACAGATGCCAAGAAGAACAAAAGGCCTTGGACGCGTAATGGATCTTGAAGCACTATTTCTGCATCTCCCTGACCAAACCCCCCTACATTAGGATTGCTTGTTAATGGTTGATCAAGCTTGATAGATTCACCCTCTGAAACAAGAAGTTCTGGCCCTGGAGGTATAATATCAACCGCTTGGTGACCATCCGATGCATCAACTATGGTTATTTCATATCCCCCCTTTTCTTTACGTACTATTTTGCTTACTATACCCGCGGATGTAGCATTATAGACTGTATTGTTACTCTTGCTCCCATCAGGATAAATCTGACCCCTTCCCCTGTTCCCACCTACATATATAGGATATTTTAAGAAGTTAACGTCTTTCTTTGTAGCAGGGTCGGGGGAAAGAATGGGAAAGACAATTTCACTATATTTTTGACCTGGAACAGGACCTATCACAAGAATATTTCTTTTATTAGGACGATAACTCAGAAAAGACAGATTTCCTATCTTTTCTTTCACCTCGGGAGAAATACGATCGGTGGGGGCTAATTCGAATCCCTCGGGTAAAATAAGAACAGCCCCCACGTTCAAAGCCCCTTTTTTACCATTAGCAAGGACTTGTTTCACTTGCATATCATAAGGAATTCGAACAACTGCTTCAAATACAGTATCAGGAAGTACAGCTTGCGGAACTTCAATATCCACAGGCTTATTAGCTAAATGGCAATTGGCGCATACAATTCGCCCGGTTGCTTCTCGTGGATTTTCATAACTTTTCTGCGCAAAAATGGGATACGCATTTGAAATAGATGCTCGAGTTATTACATATATCATGATCGATACAGAAATAAATTGAGTCATCTGTTCCTTTACCCAAGAAGAAGTATTTCTATTTTGCATGATCCAATCATTGATCCCGGAATTTCTACAATAAATTAGATAGGTAGCTAGTATAGTTCCCTATCCACAAGTCTGCCATTGTACTGAAAAAATTCGACGAAAACAGGACGAAGGCCTTGAAAAGTATAAAGAATGAGAAAAATAAAAAATGCCCTTTTTTTACGTGAAAAAACTTTTTGATTGATATCAGGAAATCAAATAAGTTTATCATTCATTCATTGAATGATAAATGACTACAAGCGAAGGAGATACGCGATTTAAAAAACGGAAGATCCAATATTTCACAATTGTATCTAGAATAACTGGAAAAGTGGAAACAAGACCAGATATAATTTGCTCATTATGAGCCAATCCAAAATCATTGTAGATCGAACCAATCATTAGTTCCCAACCATGGGTTGAGTGAAATCCAATCCATAAATCAGTAACTAAAAGAATAGAAAAAGCTTTTATTGTGTCACTTAAGTTATAGAAGAATTCCTGAATCCAAGAATTCAGAATAACAAGTTCTTCATTACCCAGAATAAAAAAACCACTTAGAATAGTAAAACAGATTATATTTGTCGACAAATGCAAAATGATATGGAGATGATATTCATTATGTGTTTTGACCAATTGTATCGTTTCTTTGTGTATTCCTATACGAAGCTTTTTTATATGTGTCTCTGGGTATTCTTTTATCATTTCATCCAACAAGAATAGTTCTTCTAATTCTAGGAATTTTTCTAAAACATTTTTCTCTTGAATATCATTCAAAAAATTTTCGGATTGCCTAGTATTCCACCAATGAATAATCCAAGGTTCCAGACTTTTTTGAAATGAGAGAGAGATCCACCAGGGCAAAAATATTATAGATGCAAGATACGCGAGGGAAGCCAATGCTTTCTTTTTTTTCATTTTTTTTTTTTCTGTGAATTGTTAATGAACTGCTTCATTTGTCAACTTTATCTGATCTTATATTTCTCTAAAGCACGAGTTCTATAACACGGTATCGAACCTATGGATCTATTCCCAGTTTTTTGTAAAAATTTAGTCCTTAGATCTAGAAAAAAGAATATAGAAATAGAATTAAGGATCCCGTTTCGAATGAAATATATATATTTATAATAGAATAAGTAAATTCTAAGTAAATGGGATTTCCGAATATCTCAATTGGATAAATCCGAACGAATTTGTTCCTTTTGATAAAAATTCAAAAAACTTCAATTGGTACGCGCAGGAAATAGGCCAATTCGGCAGCTTTTTGTTCAATTTCTCGTGGAGTCAAATTCTCATCAGTACGAGTCAAGGGGATGGTTCCTTGGCCTCTGATTTCCATATAAAGAATACGACGAGGAAAAAGACCCTCTTTAACCTCCATTCTGATTGATTGGATATCTTTCATAAAGAAGCGAAGGAAAATGCGACGATTTATTCCGGGGAATCCCCAACGAAAAATACACATTATTCCTTCTTTTCTATCGAATCGATCATAACCACTACCTACATTCCACGATATTGTGCACCACAAATAGGAACTAATGAATAAACCCGCGATCCCATAGAACGACATCACGATCCCTTGTGGAAAAAAAATAATTTGTTGAGAAGGAAATCCAGGTATCAGATTCCTACCAAGATAACTAGAAATTCCAACCACTAAGAATCCTAGTGAACCTAAAAAAAGAATAAAGGCCCAGAAAAAATTACTTGCTTTTCGAGACCCTGTTATAAGTTCTATCCATATATGTTCTGATCGCCAGTTCATACTATACTAGATCCGATTGCATTCGATTGGAATTCAGAAAAAAAAAATTGACTTTTCTTGATGCCAAAGTAACTTTCATTAACTAAAACTATTCTGATATGAACCCTTAGGAATAATTGGTTAGATACATTGACTTTCTATTATAAAAATATTTGCCGATTGTTTTTATAACCTGTATATACATGGATTTATACGGATCTCATGTATCCGCATGCATAACAGTTCTTTCATTTGTATTCGGAAAAAGGCACATATCATACCGCATTACACTAAACAAATATCTGTACAAAAAAAATATCTGGTTGGCCCCATCAGGTCTAGACAATCTTATTTTTTTGTACATGAAGAAATAAAGAAGCCATTGCAATCGCCGGAAATACTAGGCCTACTAAAGGGACAAAAAAAGAAGGTAAGTAAAGATCTGTCATAGAACGGGTACCTCAATTTAATATTTGTATCTATTATAAATATAAAGATATCATAAGTATATCTATTATATTATATTATAATTATTATAAATAATATTAAGATAAATAATATTAAGTACTTAATAAGTGCAAGGAATGAGAACTAAATGAAAATTTAGTGTACCTATTCATCTTTCTACACGAATATGTATGACAACCCACTTTAAGTTTAAGAAATTTTCTGAATTCTCCCGTCCTTAATACTCTTTCTATCTTACTAATAAAATAAAGAGTTTTTTTTTTTTATTAAAGATAAAGAGTTTATTATAAGTTCGCGACTCTAACTAAACTAATTCAACCCAACAAAAAGGGATTAGATTTCTAATAAAAAATGGAAGTTCTTGGTAGGCAAGGCATAGAAATCTATTTTTTCTAGATTTTCATATTTTCGTTTTATTTCTATATTATATATATCTATTTTTCAAAGGAAAAAAACCGTGTAGCTGAAATAACTCACTCAGAACGCCTTTTAAAAGATTACGCGGTATGATTGGGTCGAATAAGCCCTTATGGAATAAATACTCAGCTGCTTGTGAACCGTCGGGTACTGTTTTATTCAATGTTTGTTCAATTACTCTTTTACCTGCGAAAGCAATGTACGCGTTAGGTTCAGCAATAATGACATCTCCCAACATACCAAAACTGGCCGTTACTCCACCAGTTGTAGGGGATGTAAGGATTGATACATAGAATAATTTTTTATTTGATTGATAATTATATGAAGCAGAAGATATTTTAGCCATTTGCATCAAGCTCAAACTTCCTTCTTGCATACGTGCTCCTCCGGAAGCACACACAATAATAACAGGTAGAGATCGATTAGTAGCATACTCGATCAAACGAGTGATTTTCTCGCCTACTACAGATCCCATACTACCCCCCAAAAACTGAAAATCCATAACCCCAATTGCTATGGGAATACCATTTAATTGACCTATGCCTGTTTGAACAGCTTCAGTTAAACCTGTTCTTTGTTGATAAGAATCAATACGATCTTTATAAGGTTCCTCCTCTGAATGAAATTCAATGGGGTCCATGGA